CCGGAACAAATGGTTATCTGGATGGATTAGAAATTGGACAAGTAAGAAAATTTCTCGTTCAGTTACGCACTTACTTAAAAACGAATAAACCTCAGTTCCAAGAAATCATATCCTCTACCAAGACATTAACCGCTGAAGCAGAAAGCTTGTTGAAAGAAGGTATTCAAGAACAACTGGAACGTTTTATACTTCAGGAGAAAGTATAAAAAAGGAAATGGATCCTTCTTTTTTTTTAGTAAATTTTATTCTTTAATTAAATTTTTAAGAAATTCTATAAAATATTAAGAAATTCTATAACTATAAATAGAAGTATATCTAAGTTAAGTATATATATAATATAAAGAAATATATAACTAATATCTGTTTAATATTAAATATTAAAGCATTCAGAATTTATTTATTATTCTATATTCTTTCTTATCTTTTTTTCTAAAAAGAATAAAAATATATTTTATAATATATATATAAATGGAAATAATAGATAAATATCAATATATTTATATCTAGATTGATATTGCGTCCAATAGGATTTGAACCTATACCAAAGGTTTAGAAGACCTATGTCCTATCCATTAGACAATGGACGCTTTTCGCTTTTTTTGACTTTATAGTTGTTAAAAAAAAAGAAGGTGCGAAATCTTTTTAGCAATTGTGTATTGAAATGAATTCAATACACAATTGCTATTAGACTTTTCTAATACATAAAATTGTCGGGAAGGGTGCAATTTACAACTTAGAGCGGGTAGCGGGAATCGAACCCGCATCGTTAGCTTGGAAGGCTAAGGGTTTTAGTCGACGTCGATTTATCATTTTTATATTTTTAACGTCTCTAATTCAAAACCGAACATGAAACTTTGGTTTCATTCGGCTCCTTTATGATGTATGGAGAAATTACCAAATAAAATACGACGGAATCAAAATCAAAATTCGACCCATAACATCTATGTTAGCTTTTTTCCGTCTGGGTGCTTTCACAGAAAATTTTGCTTTATAGATGATCCTTCTAGAAGATAGAAAGGGAGAACCCGAACAATCTTTCTAGTTACTTCGTTCTTTATTTCTATTTAAGAGAATCCTTAGGAAAAGTATTTTGTTTCCACCGAGCTAAAACAATAAAATGTGTCGATGTCTTTAGTAAACTAAAGTTCTCGTTTAATAGCTATTTTGCTTCAATTTTTTCTATACCCAACAATTAATAGAACTGAAGATTTAGTTACGATTAGAAAGAAACTTTTCTAGCTTTATCCATGGATCCTCTTGTTATACTTATTGAATTGTAAATAGTCATCCAATTCAAAAATTATGTTTCGGAATTTCATAATCCAAATTTACAATTGATTAGAGTCTTTGGATACAAATTACGAGAATTTATAATCTTCCTTGAATTTTTCATTGAAAGGTAAAGGACTAAATCCTTTTAAGAAATAAAGTTTTTGATCGGAAGATGAATCAAACCGAGAGACCCTTTAACTATTAAAGGGATTAAAGGAACGAATCACACTTTTACCACTAAACTATACCCGCTACAATGCAATTATTGTATATAAATTGACCTTTTGTCGAACAAAGTAATCGGGGGTGTAATAAAAAAAAATGAAAAAAAAATTATAAAATTATAGCGTCGACGCGTAGGCTTAATAAAATTAGTAAAGCGGATTCCATTTTTTTTTCAATTTCAGATCTTTTTTTTTTTTTTTCTAAAACTCCATTGGATGAGTCTTTTAACTTTAACAAAAAACAAAAAAAGGCCCGGCTGGGGACTGACCAGGCCAGGCTAAAAAAAAAAAAAAGATCTTTTACTTGTGTTTGGACGAGACAAAAAAAAATAGGATTCTCTATTTTTATTATTGTGGTTTTATTTATTTATCTTTCGAGTTCGAGCCTTTTCTTTATCTAATATTTATCTAAATTTTTTGTGTAATTTTTGTGTAAATAGAATTACTGAGAAAGTTCTATAAAAAAAGGTTATATATTATATATTTATATATATAGTAATATATATATATTATATATATAAATAGATGATAAATATATTAAAAAAAAAAAAAAAAAGAAATTATATATAAAATAAAATAGAAAACGAAAAAAATATATATAATATAAAGAATAATCTATACAAAAAAGAAAGCTTTTTAAGAATAAAGTGGAGAAGGTTTTTTTTTCAAGCCTTTTTTTTATAATGGAACCTAATAAGTATCCCTTTTCAATTAGGAGAGATGGCTGAGTGGACTAAAGCGTTGGATTGCTAATCCATTGTACGAGTTAATCGTACCGAGGGTTCGAATCCCTCTCTTTCCCTTTCTCCTTTTGATGATGTGTAATAGATAAAAAACAAATAAAATTCGAGCATTTCCACTAATTAAATAAAGCAATAAAAAACCTTGCTTTTTTATTCTTCACGTCCCGGATTACGTCCTGGATCATTAGATAGGAATCCAAATATGAAGAGAGAAACAAAGAATATAACTACAGTGTATACAAAAAGTTTGAGAGTAAGCATTACACAATCTCCAAGATCTTACTTTTTTTTTTTCAAAAAAAAAAAGAGAATAGATTCTCTATTTTTATACCAAATATCTAATTTTGATACCAAAAAATCAAGTGATTTATTTTTGTGAGCTCGAATCTAATTAGGTTCTTTCGTTTAGGGAAAAGAGGATAAAATTTAGGAAATAGAATGATCCAGATTTAGTATGGCTACAAAAAAAATTCAATATTTGAATTGAGAGTTCGTTCATACGTCAAGATTTTTTTGATCTTTTGAATTGTTGGAAGAAAAAAACCGCGAATTTTTATAAGACAGTATTAAGAATTTCATCGAAAACTTACAGCTGCTTGCCAAACAAAGGCTAAGAGAAGAAAGAAAAGAGGTATTACGGGCATAACATCTACGATTGGATTCAAAAAGGCGTAGGCCTCAGGCAATTTGGCGACTAAAAAAGTGCTTGAAAAAAGGGCAGTATTAAAACAAATACAGATCAAATTAAATATATTAAGCATAACAAAAATTTGTGTTCTTGTGGATAATTTCATTTTGATTGAGTTATTAATATATTTTTTATATAAAGAAAAAATAAAGAAAGATAGTCTAAAAAGACTTTGTTGAACTTACTCAATCAAAAAACCTTTCATTCTCTTATGAGAATAAAAGAAATAATATTTTCATACAATATCTTAATTGAATTCTATGTAATGATCAATAAAGTCAGTTTGATTTGCTATCTACACGTGTCAAAACTCTAGCACCTGTGTAATCTATATTTAATTTGGGCTTAAATTGAATTGACGAACAACCAATAGCAATATTACTCTTTTAGTAGTCTTGAATAAAAATCTAAATGGGGCGTAGCCAAGCGGTAAGGCAACGGGTTTTGGTCCCGCTATTCGGAGGTTCGAATCCTTCCGTCCCAGAGTACAGTCATTACGGAATAAATTTTCTATTGCCTTTGTACACCATCTTTCTATTTCTGTTTAAAAATACAATATATTTTAAGAATAAAATATTGAAATGAAAATAAAAATAAACTTTTTTTTTCATCATTTCAACCGAATAAAAAAAACATATATATATATATATAAATATATATATTTATATTCAAATTTCGATTTTACATATATACAATCTGATATGGGATTCATTTGAATTCTGACTGAACCTTTTACGCGTAAATTCACTATTCCATTCATAGAGAAAGAAAAAGTATAGATTACGATATACTGACTGAACTATGACTATTCATGATTCCAGAATTGAATCAATTACACAAACTAGAGGAATGTTATGGTAAAACTTCGTTTAAAACGATGTGGTAGAAAGCAACGTGCGACTTGAATTGAAGGACATGATCTGCTGTGGATTTTTTGATCCGCCACTTTTTATATAGGAATATAGGTGCTCTTGGCTCGACATTTTGTGTTCTATATTTTTGGAATTAAAAAAAAAGAGTACAGGATGGAGCTCGAGGAGAATAGAAAGTTTTTTTTCCTTTCGCAGGAGTAAGGATCTAGGGTTAGTGCGAATTAATAAGTTGGAACAACTTCGTAAGTATTTTTATATTGAAAAAAAAGACCTTTCAAGCAATTTTACAATGGAAAAATAAAATTTTCTTAAATTTGTAAAATTATTTGAATCAAAAGTCTATCATGCGTGAATCAAGCGTTTGTATGATTTTTTGATAGAAAGAAAAAAAATCATAAACAAAATAAGGGGCTTGTTGCTGCCCTTTTTAATAAAACGATTCAAGATCACCGAAGTCATGTCTAAACCCAAAGATTCAAAGTAAGGATAAAGAATCCTGAAACAAGGAAATCCAGTTTTAAATTGTTTGAACAACTAGATCAGAATGAAGAATCAAAATGGATTCTAAAAAACGAGCCAAACAAAAAAGGGTTAGAGACTACTCAATAAAAAGAGTACTTAAGGATTCTCTGTTGAGATATTTGAGAGTTATTTAACTTGAGTTACGAGAGTAAGAATGTTACGAATTCTTTTTATGGAAAAAACAATTTAAGGTTTCAATACTGGCTAATTGATTTAATGTTTTTATTAATCTATCTAATATTTGTATTTTATACAGAGATTTAATTTATACTCGTTCAATTTTTTCTCGAGCCGTACGAGGCCAAAGCCTCTTATACGTTTCTAGGGGGGGGGTTATTCATATACATCTATCCCAATGAGCCGTTTATCGAATCGTTGCAATTGATGTTCGATCCCGAAGAGAAGGAAGAGATATTCGGAAGGTGGGTTTTTATGATCCAATAACAAATCAAACTTATTTAAATCTTCCTGCTATTCTCGATTTCCTTAAAAAAGGCGCTCAACCAACAAGAACAGTTCACGATATTTCAAAGAAGGCAGGGATTTTTACAGAATTAAGTCTTAATAAAACGAAATTGAATTAATGAAACATAAAAAAGAGGATGTGAAAGACTCGTATATAGCTTGGTATCAAATTTTATCTACTCTTTTCTTTCCTCCTCTTTCGCTTCCATCATATTTTTTTTTAGAATTTCGATTTATTATTAGTATTCCTACTAAGGTACGAATACTAAAAAAAACCTGTGAACAATTACTATTTTTTTATAATAATAAATAAATTTATGAAAATAATTTTGGATCTATATAAATTATAATTTTTGTATAAATACAAAATTTTATTGTATTAAAAAAAATACTGTATATAAAATATAAAATATAAAATAATATATTTATTATGAATAAAACTAATATATATATTATTATATGAATAATTTATTCATTATTCATAAAAAATTAAAGGCCATAAAAAGGGGTCTAAAAAAGTATAAAAAGGTTTGAGATTACCCTAACTGGCTTAGTTTTCCTGCATTGTATGAACTAACAAACCAAGGGGTTAAGCTTTGTTATTTTTTTCTTTTCACTATATTAAAAATTCACAATCATATTGACAACAGTGTATCGACCAAATATAATTCTCTCATAGAGAAATAGATCTATTTATCCCGGCCGCACACATGACTGGATTTTTCTTTTTTTTTTCTTTATTCTGGTTGTATCTACATATTTGCAGTACTTTCTTTTTTTGGGGGGGTTGCTAACTCAACGGTAGAGTACTCGGCTTTTAAGTGCGACTAGCATCTTTTACACATTTGTATGAAGAAAAGGATTCGTACAGATCTACGGTAGAGTTTGTAAGACCACGACTGATCCTGAAAGGAATGAATGGAAAAAATAGCATGTCGTATCAAGGGAGAATTCAGATAACAATTTTTTTTTCTTTCCTGATCGGTACAAGCTTATTTTCGGTGTCGAAAAAAAAAAAAAAAAGAATTCCAATTTGGGTCGAGTGAATAAATATAAATGGATGGATAAAAAAACCAGGTTTCCTGATTCTAGGAAAAAAAAAATAAACGAGCTTCCATTCGTAATTTGAAAAATTACCCGATCTAATTAAATGTTAAAAATAGATTAGTGCCTAATACGGGTATGGGAAGGAATTTTTTTCTTGCGTGTTATTATAAATTTTTTCATGAGTCCTAATTATTTTTTTCCCTAGTCCGTTTGGGTTAGGTTGGAGATGGATGTGTAAAAGAAGCAGTATATTGATAAAAAATATATATATTTCCAAAATCAAAAGAGCGATTAGGTTAAAAAAATAAAGGATTTCTAATCATTTTGTTTTGTTATTCTATAATATAACTAACAGAAACCTATTAAAGATAGAGAATCCGGTTAGCAGTCTACCTGTTTATGAGGTATCTATTGCTTTCGTAGTCTAATACCTCATTTTGACCGTATCGCACTATGTGTCATTTCAGAACTCAATAAAAAAAAAAGACTTTACTTTCAGTTCAAATCGAATTTCAATCCAAATGGAGAAATTTCAGGGATATTTAGAGTTCGATGGGGCTCGGCAACAGAGTTTTCTATATCCACTTTTTTTTCGGGAGTATATTTATGTACTTGCTTATGATCATGGTTTAAATAGATTAAATAGAAATCGCTCTATTTTCTTGGAAAATGCGGATTATGACAAAAAATATAGTTCACTAATTGTGAAACGCTTAATTTTGCGGATGTCTGAACAGAATCGTTTTATTATTCCCACTAAGGATTTGAACCAAAATCCCTTTTTGGGGCATACCAATCTTTTCTATTATCAAATGATATCTGTTTTATTTGCAGTGATTGTAGAAATTCCTTTTTCCCTAAGATTAGGATCCTTTTTCGAAGGAAAACAATTAAAAAAATCTTATAATTTACAATCAATTCATTCAATATTTCCCTTTTTAGAAGACAAATTCTCACATTTTAATTATGTGTTAGATGTACTAATACCTTACCCCATCCATTTAGAAATCTTGGTTCAAACCCTACGTTACCGGGTAAAAGATGCCTCTTCTTTGCATTTTTTTCGGTTCTGTCTATACGAGTCTTGCAATTGGAATAATTTTGATATTAAAAAAAAATCAATTTTGAATCCAAGATTTTTCTTGTTCTTATATAATTCTCATGTATGTGAATACGAATCCATCTTTTTTTTTCTACGCAAGCGGTCTTCTCATTTACGATCGACATCTTATGAAGTCCTTTTTGAGCGAATTTTATTCTATGGAAAAATACAACATTTTTTAAAAGTCTTTGTTAATAATTTTCCGGCGATCCTAGGGTTGCTCAAGGATCCTTTCATACATTATGTTAGATATCACGGAAAATGCATTCTGGCAACAAAGGATACACCGCTTCTGATGAATAAATGGAAATATTATTTTGTTAATTTATGGCAATGTTATTTTTCCATATGGTTTCAACCGCAAAAGGTCAATATAAATCAATTATCTAAAGATAATTTAGAGTTTCTGGGTTATCTGTCAAGTTTGCGATTAAATCCTTTAGTGGTACGTAGTCAAATGCTAGAAAACTCATTTCTAATAGATAATGTTAGAATCAAATTGGATAGCAAAATTCCAATTTCTTCTATTATTGGATCATTGGCTAAAGATAAATTTTGTAATGTA